CATCATAGTTCTTTGATCTGTTTAATTAATATTGCTTAATAAGCAATATTGGATTTATAATCTATCTATCTGATAGTTATATTTAGTCCTCTTTGGAATGATAAAAGACCTACTTAACTCAGCGGTTAGAGTACTGCTTTCATACGGCGGGAGTCATTGGTTCAAATCCAATAGTAGGTAAAACTTATTAGATACCCTCGATTCGGGGTATCTAATAAATTTTTCTATTTCTTTTTTTTTTTTTTTCGTTGCATTCTATATATAGATTCTACCGACAAGGGAACTTCTTTTGATTATTCGGACGCACCAACAGGTTACGAAATTGTAGTGCGAGCCTCTACTCGTGTCCTAGCTCGTCGGAGAGCTAGATTTGCTTCAATTAATTGTCTCTTTCCTTCCGCCTTCTTCAAGTTAGCTTCTGCTATTTCAAGAGTTTCCTGAGCTTCTTGTGGATCAATGTCACTACCCTTCTCAGCATCATTTACTAAAATAGTAATCTGATTATTGCTTATTCTAGCAAAACCGCCCATCAGAGCCATTGTTGACCATTGGTCGTCAAGGCCTAACATTCTTAAAACACCTATATCTACGGCTGTCGCAGTAGCGGCATGGTCTTTTAATACGCCGATTTGGCCACTATTAGTAGATAAAATGATTGCTTTTACTTGTGAATTCCAAACACTTCGATTAGGAGTCAGTACACAAAGATTTAAGGTCATTTCTTTAATTTGCTCTCCATTTCTAAGTTTATAGCTTTCGCGGTAGCTTCATCGATGTTACCTACCAAATAAAAGGCTTGTTCGGGAAGACCATCTAATTCTCCGGAAAGAATTAATTGAAATCCTCTAATTGTTTCTGCTAGGCCAACATATTTTCCTGGAGAGCCTGTAAATACTTCTGCTACGAAAAAGGGTTGTGATAAGAAACGCTCAATTTTTCGTGCTCTTGCTACAGTTAAACGATCTTCTTCAGATAATTCGTCCAATCCAAGGATAGCGATAATATCTTGAAGTTCTTTGTAACGTTGTAAGGTTTGCTTAACTCTTTGCGCAGTTTCATAATGTTCCTCGCCAACGATCCTAGGTTGGAGCATAGTTGACGTTGAATCTAACGGATCCACCGCTGGATAGATCCCTTTGGCCGCCAATCCTCTTGATAGTACGGTAGTAGCATCTAAATGCGCAAATGTCGTGGCAGGAGCGGGGTCGGTCAAATCGTCTGCCGGTACATAAACTGCTTGAATCGACGTTATGGACCCTTCTTTTGTAGAAGTAATTCTTTCCTGTAACGAGCCCATTTCGGTACTAAGAGTAGGTTGATAGCCCACAGCGGAAGGCATTCTACCCAATAAGGCAGATACTTCAGATCCTGCTTGGACGAAACGGAAGATATTGTCGATAAATAAAAGTACGTCTTGCTCATTAACATCTCGGAAATATTCCGCCATAGTTAGGGCAGTTAACCCAACTCTCATACGTGCCCCCGGCGGTTCATTCATTTGACCATAGACTAAAGCCACTTTTGACTCTGCAATATTTTGTTCATTGATAACTCCGGATTCTTTCATTTCCATGTAAAGATCATTTCCTTCACGAGTACGTTCACCTACTCCGCCAAATACGGATACGCCCCCATGAGCTTTTGCAATGTTGTTGATCAATTCCATAATGAGTACTGTTTTACCCACTCCTGCTCCCCCAAACAGTCCGATTTTTCCTCCACGGCGATAAGGAGCTAAAAGATCTACCACTTTAATTCCGGTTTCAAAAATAGACAATTTTGTATCTAACTGTGTAAAGGCGGGCGCAGATCTATGAATAGGAGATGTTGTGCTGGTGTCTACGGGACCTAAATTATCAACAGGTTCCCCAAGCACGTTAAAAATTCGTCCGAGAGTCGTGCCGCCGACTGGAACGCTTAAAGGAGCTCCTGTGTCAATAACTTCCATTCCTCGTGTTAGACCATCTGTAGCACTCATAGCTACAGCCCTAACTCGATTATTTCCTAATAACTGTTGTACCTCACAAGTCACATTAATTGGTTGACCACTAGTATCTCGACCCTTAACTACTAGAGCATTGTAAATATTGGGCATCTTGCCTGGAGGAAAAGCTACGTCCAGGACCGGACCAATAATTTGAGCGATACGCCCCAGGTTTTTTTTTTCAAGCGTGGAAACCCCAGAACCAGAAGTAGTAGGATTGATTGTCATAATATTATAGTTAAAATATGTCGAAATTTTTTGCGAAAATGAAAATTATCGAATCCAAAAAAAAAAAATGTCCGATAGCAAGTTGATCGATTAATTAAATAAGAAATAGGAGTTAGCAATCCATTTTGTTGGTACCATCCAAACGAATCAAATTCAACCCACCTATTTTCAAAATATCAAACAAATGGATGACCGAAAATCCTGAGAAAGTCTTTTATTTGCCTATCATTCTAGACAACACTTTCTATATTATCTACAGAAATCGAACCCGAACTCTAAACTCTATTT